CTTTTCGAGAGATCTCCTCCAAATCACTGGTATGACTATCGAAATCGTGAGCATCAGCATGTAGGTTCCAGATCCAAGTGGTAGTATCAGGACCCTTAGCTATTGTTCTTGAGAAATGGCCGGGTCTGGCCCATTCCTCAAAAGACGTTTTTATAGGATTCCTGTCTACAACAATTTTCACTTCGGGTTCCGGCGAACGAATAATCATTAAGTCCTCCTCTTTCCGGACAACACATACAAAGAGACCCGCCAACAGTCAAGTTTTTAGTGAACTTCTGAAAGATAGATATTTTATTTATGATTAGTCCCTTTCTTTCCTATCTTCCATCCATCTATTTTCTTTCGTTATTCACTAGAGAAATTATGATATTGAAGTCGCTCCGGGGCAAGTGTTCGGATTTATTATGACATAAATAATAGGTGCCCGGGGGACCTATTATATTGCCAAAGCATTTCCCGGGATAACGAAAAAAATGATTTTTTTGCAACCTAGCTTATTTCCATTTAGATTCTGAATGGCGAAGTGCCCCTATAATGAAAAAATAGAATATAGAATCTAAATAGCTAAATAGAATATAGAAATCTAGTTTATTTTATCTTTTATTTTCTTTTTTTTTATTATGAATTATTTTCATTTTAGACTTCATAAGATTCATCGAAATAGCTTTATTAGTTCTATGCTATATGGTATCTGTAGCATTTATCCTTATGAGATACCGTAGAAAATGTACAAAATCAAATGATTTTAGAAATTAGAAATTTAGAAAGAAAGGATATAATAAAATTATTGATTGCATCTTATCATAGGAACGATTTCTTTCATTCGATTGCTGGATCCAAAAAAAATAGAATGGTCCTATTCAAAACGCCTCGTTATTTTTAACCAATTATGTGCTTCAATATAATTCCCTGGAGTAAGCGCTATAGCTTGTTTCCAATACTCAGCAGCTTGATCGAACCAAGCCTCCGCAATTTCCGAATCACCTTGTAGAATGGCCTGTTCTCCCCGGTCGGAATAGGTTAGTAAATTCCCTCCCTTAGAACCGTACTTGAGAGTTTCCTACCTCATACGGCTCAGCAATCGATTCTTTTTGCTTCCCATCTTCTCTTAATCTATCCTATGTTAACTGAATTAAATTTCTCATCAATCTATTCTATTTTATCTTGGGTTAACCAGAAGATTTTTATTGCATAAGTTTCCAATTCTAATTTGGATCAATGATTAGTTTTTTCTTTTCTCCCACCTTCAGAAGAATGAAGCATAGATAGCCTCCGATATCGTTAGAATTTTCTGAAAGGTAACTATCTTGGTTTCATATTTCATATATGGTATATGATATTTCTATTTATATAGAATCTTTGAAAAAGACTTTCCTCCGTTAAGAAAAAAGGACTTACTATCTTTGGGATCTGATGCTACACCGCTGCTCAATACTTTAGTAGATCGACTCTATTACATAAGTTGATTTATCACTTTTTTTATCCCATATCATGACATAAGTAAGCAGTTCTGAACTGTATTTACCAAAGAATAGCTTACTAATGGATCTTTACGGTGCTTTCTCTATCAATTCGACTTTTTCTCTTTATCCATAGAGTATAGTATATAGGCCATACCTATTTCTTCCGATTTTTTTGGTTCTCGCGAAGTCTTTTTCCTTGCTACAGCTGATAAAAATCGTTACTTTGGACGATTCATATGTAGAAAGCCTATCTTTTTTCTAGTATTTACTAGACGATTCAATCTTTTTTTCTTTCTATAGTGAAGATAGTCGCACGTAATGACAGATCACGGCCATATTATTAAAAGCTTGTGGTAAAAATGGATTTCGTTCTAATGCTCGGAAATAATATTCCAAAGCTTTTGTATGCTCTCCGTTACTTGTGTGTATAAGACCTATGTTATAGAGTATATAACTTCGATCATAGGGATCAATTTCTGATCGCGTAGCTTCATAATAATTCTGTAAAGCTTCTGCATAATTTCCTTCGGATTGAGCCGACATCCGTTACGGTCGTTCATCCTAGTAAAAGAATCTCCGTTCCAAAACCGTACGTGAGATTTTCATCTCATACGGCTCCTCCCTTCTGTGCATAGTACTAAGAGGAATAATTCATGTAATCAAAATTTCACTATTCTCATTATTATTATTAACTGACAGGAGCTGGTATTTTTACAAGAAATTTCTAGCCAACCTTCCCACAAGAGTTTTTTTCTTAACACCAATCATATTAGTGATATTAGTGCTAGATAGAAATGATAACTCCAAAGATTTCTTTGTACTCAACGCTTACGATTTCCAGGAATTAGTCACTTCAACAGTCTTTGATGGTTATACGGGTATCAAAAGTACGAATGAGATGGATCTTTGTTTTCCTAACCATTCTTTTTAGTCCCGATACCGACAAGGAAAAGGGTTATTTATAACAAAATTTTTGTGTTGTTGATTCCTAGGTGTAGTGCTTTTTCCCCGATGCCACCTATTGGTACTAAATGAAGTAGTATTGACCTCCAATACAAAACCTATAGATGTAACCTTTCGCTTAATACTAAAATCGATAATTGAAGCATCTAAGGCTGCATCAATCGAGGATACACGACAGAAGGAATTGCTCTATCTCTAAACTTCACCTTCACCAAGCGTAGGTTTCTTTCACTAATTTGTTTTTTTTCTATTCCTAACTACGTTTTTTTCTCGTAAAACTGAGAGGTAAAAAAACAAGAAAAAATCAAATCGCACCATCTCTGTAATAGGTAAATGCCTTTTTTTCTCCTGAAGTTGTCGGAATTATTCGTAATAAAATATTGGCTACAATTGAAGAGGTTTTATCAATAAAATTTCCATTGATTCGAGATCTAGGCATAATTAGCAATTCATTCTATAATTTTTCTCATCCCCCTTCGGGGAAAACGATTCCATAAAAAAAGGAATTGTACAGTACAAAATAACATAAAAACAGACTAATTGGAAAAGATGTGGTGTCACCTTTTTAAACAAAGATGAAATAGTTGAATCAGATTCGATTTCATTCAAATTTCGTAATCTATTAATGACTATTAATATTTCATCTAAGTTGAATAACCAAATTTCCTATGGATTTTTATAACTCGAGAATTTTTGATTTGGTTATGATTCAAAAAGGAAAAGAATGGAATAATCATTCCATGATAAAATCAAATTCAAATAAAAAACCATCCTTTTTGTTTGCATAACGTGTATATGTCACACCATACAATTGAAATAGAAAGATTCATCGGACGATTCATGAATTCCATGGGTTAGCTGATGAAAGAAGTTTTTGTTGATAAATATGAAATTGGAAAATAAATTTATTCTTATGGAACCATCGGGCCGTCATACATGTACTACAATTAAGATGAAGGACTCGCTATTCATTTGGGTTTTGGTCAAGAATAACATTCTGTAGGAGAGATGGCCGAGTGGTTTAAGGTGTAGCATTGGAACTGCTATGTATACTTTTGTTTACCGAGGGTTCGAATCCCTCTCTCTCCGTTTCTTTTCATTCATCAACGTTACCGACTACAATGTATCAAAGAAAATAAGAATTGATATCATTATTCTAACGGTAAGACCCTTATTTCATAGACATTCTCTATCCCTAATTAATTCCTGCGATAGGTAAAAGAAATGCAAATAGAAATCTATTGAAAAAAAAAAAAAGAAAAAAAAATCCTATTACCGATCCTTTTTTAATACGTGAATGAGACAGGGCACGAGGGACTCTATTTACTTCAGCGAAAGGAGTCAAAATTGGTATGAACCTTGCTTTTGTATTTTCGTTAGAATCAAGTCTGACGGGAATAATATTCTACGACCAACAACTCATTTATTTTAAGACCGATCCATTTACTATCTATTATTTGATTTACAAATCCTTTATATTGTAAGGAGTCAATAGTCAAATGGTTTGGCAATTCCCCGTAGGGGGATGAAACAAGAGAATTTTGAATCAGAGCTTTCGATCTTTCTTTATCCTTCGTAGTAATAATATCTCGGGGTTTGCAACGATAACTTGGTATATCCACTATACGACCATTAACTAAGATGTGTCTATGGTTAACTAATTGTCTGGCTCCAGGAATGGTCGAAGCCATACCTAATCGAAAAAGGATGTTATCCAAACGCATCTCAAGTAGTTGTAGTAAAACCTGACCTGTTGACCCTTTGGCTTTTCTAGCAATATGCACATATTTAAGTAATTGTCGCTCTGTCAGACCATAATGAAAACGCAATTTCTGTTTCTCTTCTAAACGAATACGATATTGTGATCTTTTTCCAGAGCGCAATTGGTTTTGAAGATCACTTATGGATCTGGGTCTTTTCCTAGTTAGTCCCGGTAAAGCTCCCAGCCGGCGTATTTTTTTGAAACGAGGTCCTCGGTAACGAGACATATAAAGGCTCCTTTTTGATTAGCTTTCATTTGACAAAAAAAAATATAAATTCAGACTGAACTAAAGCATCAGCAAAGCAAAACTCAATTTACTAAAGTCCTACAAAACAGAATAAAAGAGATTTTACCAATAGTCGGATTTCCTATATATATATATATACATAGGAAATTCAAACGAAGATTACGTTTTCAAATTTCTTTTGTAGAGATCTAATTGATCTAGTCAACTTTTTTATTCATAGCTATAGCTGCAAATTACCATGACATAATAAATCGGTAACTCGACATTTAGAGAAAGCGAGAGTAGAAATTTTCAATCATGGAAAGAAAAAAATCGATAAAGAAAAAGAGCCGGCTATCGGAATCGAACCGATGACCATCGCATTACAAATGCGATGCTCTAACCTCTGAGCTAAGCGGGCGTATATAAGAGCAATAGTGTATATGAATACAGGAAACTATTGGATCTTAGCTATTACCTATCTTAGATCTTAGCTATTACCTAGTGATTCTTCTTCTTTTTTTATTTCATTTATTGATTATTTCAATTTATTCTCTTTTTTATTTATATTCTTTTTTATTTATATGTTATATATTTTAGATTCTATTTAGATCTAGTATATATCTACTAAATAGAAATTCTATTCCATAGAATATCAATATATCAATGAAATTCGATTTTGAAATGAAAAAAAAAAAAGAATGAATATCGACCGTTCCACTACTCCAAACTGTACTGTCAAAATGAAGGAGGAGGAAAGGCATATAGATATATGTGGTATATATCTATCCATATTGAATTGCGGATACATCAATGATAAAATCATTTCGTATTGAAACAAATAAGGTTCATCCAATAGAGATGAAATGATAGAATATAGAATAGAGGGTGGGCAAAAAAATAAAATAGCAGCATACACTTTTTCGATATAGGAATCATTACCTAATGAATTAAATAGTGTCAAGATAAATGGAAGAGTTGGATGGAATTACAACTGGATCCTTGTCTCAAAGGAAAGGGGGATATGGCGAAATTGGTAGACGCTACGGACTTGATTGGATTGAGCCTTGGTATGGAAACCTGCTAAGTGGTAACTTTCAAATTCAGAGAAACCCTGGAACTAAAAATGGGCAATCCTGAGCCAAATCTTTGTTTTGAGAGAAAAAACGATGGAAAATGAGAATAAGAAGGGATAGGTGCAGAGACTCAATGGAAGCTGTTCTAACAAATGAAATTGACTACGTTACGTTAGTAGCTAAAATCCTTCTATTGAAATGACATAAAGGATAACTTTATATACCTAATACGTACGTACACATATTGACATAGCAAACGATTAATCACAACCCAAATTTTATATTGAATCCTATTCTCTATCTCTGTATATGAAATATGAAAATAGAAATCTTCTATTTCTATTCTAATAGCTAATAGAATTGATTTATGAATTCTATTATTCTAATTATTCTAGAATAGAATAGTAGAACTCTCTTATGAACTTATGAAAGAATATATTCTTTTTTCTATTTTTTATTTCTTTCATATTTATATTACTACTAAATATTACTACTAATATGAGTAATAGTATGAGATAAGAATCTATAGAAACCCTCTATTTCTATATTTCTATTATCTATTAATTATATCTATTAATTAGAATAATTTAGAATAATAGAGATCAAAAAATATATGAAAAATTGAAGAGTTATTGCGAATCAATTATAATTGAAGTTGAAAAAAGAATCGAATTCGAAGATTCAGTGATCAAATGATTCATTCAAGAGTTTGATAGATCTTTAGAAGATTAATCGGACGAGAATAAAGAGAGAGTCCCATTTTACATGTCAATACCGACAACAATGAAATTTATAGTAAGAGGAAAATCCGTCGAATTTTGAAATCGTGAGGGTTCAAGTCCCTCTATCCCCAATAAAAAGCCCATTTTACTTCCTCACTTTTTATTTATCCTCATCCTCTTTCTTTTTTTTTCATCAGTGGGGCTCAGTTTAAACAAAATGAAATATCTTTCTTATTTCATTCACTCTTTTTTTTTAACAAATGGATCCGAATAAAAATCTTCGTATCTTTTTCCAATCCAATCTCATTTGTTTTGTATAATACAATATGAACATATATGTTCAAGGAATCTCCGTTATTGAATTATTCATAGTCCATATTTTTTTACTTACATTTACAAACAAAAAAAGTCTTCTTTTTGAAGATCTAAAAAATTCAGGAGCTAGGGCCAATTTGTTCAGATTTTCTTTTTTAGTTCTTTTCATTGACATAGATATAAGTACTCTGCTAAGATGATGCACGAGAAATGGTCGGGATAGCTCAGTTGGTAGAGCAGAGGACTGAAAATCCTTGTGTCACCAGTTCAAATCTGGTTCCTGACACGTGAATAATGTATCGGATAGATATTCATACCTCATACAAATGAAATTAATTCATTGAGACTGATCGGAATAGATATCCTTTACTTTCTTTTTCATTTGTATTTTTTTACTCTCTGTTCATACTTTTCTTATTCCAAAAGTATGTTAAATTTTCATATATATCTCAAATTTAATAGCTAAAAAAAATGAGCTAAAAGAATTCAATCAAAGAGTGGAAGGATACGAATAGAAAGGATGTATTTCAGACACAGTACAAAGAAACTCCGATTCTGCTAATTTTGCATTTCTTCATTTTGTCTCTTCTGTATTTTTTTTTTCAAATTTCATATTTTTTTGTCACTCTTGCTCAAGTTACTTTCTGGGGTCCCCATTAAGTGATGTGGGATCCAAAGTTCATGGTACAGAATTCTTTTGAGTCATCCTATTCTTTTTGCTGATACGAAATGTATATTATATGATATCTTCCCAATTAGGGAATAGCAATGAGAGCCTCTTTTTCTTTTTTTATTTTAGCCCCTCCAAAATACGAATGAAAGTCCAGTTACTCTTTTTCATCTAGAAGGGAAATGCCAAGAATGCTCATTGAATGATAAAAAACCGATTTTTTACTTATACGACACGACTCCAGATTTCATTTCAATTTAAATCAATGAGCATCTTGAATCTCATAGAAATTGGGCGTAATAT